AAAAGAACAAAGCATAATGCAAGGGCTGGATCACCAGCTTCGAACAAGAAAATTTAAACGTATAGCTTTTTTAACTCGTTCCAAACGAAGTTTTAAGAAATCTAATTTCAAGAATTATAATCTTTATACAAAATTTAATAGAGATTCGGGTTTTATAAGTTATTTGGAAGAACCAGATTTTCGTCGAGCCGTAATCAAAGGATCTATGCGCATTCAAAGGCGTAAAATGGTTATTTGGGGACTGTCTCAAGGAAATCCCCATTCCCCTCTTTTTTTGGAAAAAATGGAAGATTTTCCTTTTCCTATATCCGACCTAATGAAGCTTTTTTTTAATATTATAGATTGGTTGGGTAAAAAGTCAGAATTTGAAATTTTAGATCAACAATTCCAAATAAAAAAAAACAACCAGGAAGACGCAATGGAATTCTGGGAAAACATTCCATATGCACAAAAAACAAGAAGTATTCTGTTACTAGCACAATCAATTTTTAGAAGGTATATTAAATTACCCTTATTGATAATAGCTAAGAATATTGGCCGTATTTTATTACGGCAATCTCCGGAATGGTATGAGGATTTCCAAGATTGGAATAGAGAAATTTATTTAAAGTGCAGCTATAATGGTCTTCAATTCTCCAAAACAGAATTTCCTAAAAATTGGTTAATAGAAGGTTTTCAGATCAAAATCTTATATCCTTTTCATTTGAAACCGTGGCACGGATCTAAGCTACGACTCTCTGATAGAGATCGAAAGCAACAAGATGATTTTGATTCTTGTTTTTTAACAGTTTTGGGAATGGAAACAGAATATCCTTTTGGTCCTCCTCGAAAAACACCTTCCTTTTTTGAACCCGTTTTTAAAGATATAGACTACAAAGTCGAAATAAGAAATTTTAATTTTAGAGTTCAAAGAGTTTTAAAAAAACTAACAAAGCAACAAGAAAAAGCATTTTTTTTTTTTAAACAAATACTTTTAAAAGGAAAGAAAATTCCATTATTTATACCGAGAGAAATATATGAATCAAGTGAAACTCAAACAGAAAAGGATTCGATAATCAGCACTCAGATAATTCATGAATCATTTAGTCAAAATAAATCTAGAGATTATTCACAGGCAAAAGAAGAGATTAAACATAGAATTGATAGAAGAAACACAATCAGAAATCAAATAGAAATAATGAAAAAAAATAAAAAGAATAATCGAGAATCACCCCCAAAAATTTGGAAAATATTAAAAAGAAAAAATATTGAATTAATATTTCAATTTTGCATTGAAAAAATATACGTAGATATCTTTTTATGTATAATTAATATGCGCAGAATTTCTCTACAACTTTTTATGGAATCAACAAAAAAAATTCTTGAAAAATACATTGACAATAATGAAAAAAATAAAGATAAAGAAAGAATTAATAAAAAAAAACAAAATAAAATTGACTTCATTTCGCCTATGACTATAAAAAAGGCTTTTGATAATCTTAGAAATAGTAAGCGGAAGCCACATATTTTTTTTGATTTATCTTACTTGTCACAAAAATATGTATTTTTTAAATTATCACAAACCCAAGTTATTAACTTCAATAAGTTAAGATCTATTCTTCAATATAATGGACCATCTTTTTTTCTTAAGAATGAAATAAAGGATTTTTTTGGAACACAAGGAATATTTGATTCCAAAGTAAGACTTTCAAATTATGAAAAGAATCCATGGAAAAACTGGTTAAGAAGTCATTATCAATATGATTTATCTCAGATTACATGGTCTACATTAGTCCCACAAAAATGGCGAAATCAAATAAATCAATGCCATATGTCTCAAAATGATGATTTAAAGAAAAGGTATTCCTATGAAAAAGACCCATTATTGGATTACAAAAAAAAACAAAATTTGAAAGTATATTTATTACCAAATAAAGAGGAGAATTTTCAAAAAAACTATAGGTATGATCTTTTCTCATATAAATATATTAATTCTGAAACTCAGAATAAGTCTGATATTTATAGATCATCATTAGAAACAATAAAGAAGCAAGAAAATTCCACCAAAAATAAAGAAACTTTTTTTAACATACTTAATAATATTCCTATCAAGAATTATCTAGAAAAAAGTGATATTATATATATGGAAAAAAATACAGATAGAAAATATTTGGGTTGGAAATTTAATACAAATATTCAGGTTGAACCTAATAAGGACCAAATAACAGAGAATTCTCATAATAATGGTCTTTTTTATCTTCCAATTAAATCAAATTCCGAAATCAATTATAAAAAGGTCTTTTTTGATTGGATGGGGGTGTCTTTTGATTGGATGGGAATGAATGAAAAATTCTTAATCTTAAATCACTTCATATCGAATCCGAAAGTTTTTTTATTTCCAGAGTTTTTAATACTTTATCATAAATATAAAGAGAAACCTTGGTTTATCCCAAGCAACTTACTTCTTTTTAATTTGAATATCAATCCAAATTTTAGCGAAAATCCAAATATCAAAGGAAAA